TGGATTAGTCTCCTATATTAGAATCAGATGTAAGACAAGTCATATGTACATCTGTTTGCTTTCAGATACCAGATATGGTACAGGATATATAGGAAAAATGTATCATCAACTAATTTTCAATCGTGGTTACATGTATATCCTAACCATACTGAACCGACTGCCATTATTAGTATCAAACCAATAGCGATTCATATAAGCTAAATTTTCGAATCGATAATTAGGCCAAAGAAAAAATTTTCATTTTAGGACTTGATCTCTATATTGACCACAATATTCTCCCTTGCTCTCATTGCTAAATATTCGATTTCTATCCACACTATACCCAGCCCAGTTTTTAAATAGAAACAATTTCGAATTCTCAATTCTCTACGACGTCTAGACGATAAAAAATTTTCAGGAATAAGCAAATCATAATGATTGATGTAGAGATTCCCAGTTTGTCTTCGATAACGGCATTTAATTATCTTCTTCAAATAATACAAATCATTCGAGTCATCGGAATAATATGGTTTCTCTTGGTATCTTTCATTAGTTTGCCGCTTACTCCTATGAAGTAATTAACTAGCTATGATTTGATACATAATAAACTGGCTATTATTTGTTACAGACAGACGAAGGGGTTCGACACACATCAGCCCCCGCTTACTCCAGATTTTAATACCCTCGCTCTGCGGTCGCGTTAGTCCCTTCACATTGATTTTTTTCCTTTCAATAGCGTATGAAAAAAAGTCCAGTGGATCTTTCAGCTTAAACAGCGTATTATATGCGAACATAGTTCTTAGCCCTACGTATTCCTCGAGAACAGTTGGGTGCCTTTGAAAAAAGAACAACTCTTGCAGGATCTCTTTCCTTTTCAAGTTCTCTCGGCCTATCTTGTACCTGTACTTATCAGCAAATTTTGGGGGGTTTGGTACATCATTTAAACTTTCTCTAAGAAATTTTCGAGTATATTTATCGTATTCGGTTTCCTTTATAGAATTTCTTGACCTACGCATGAAGGAAAAAAACGTAGCGTCCCCCGCTAGTGGTTTTTCCTTTTTCGTTTTTTCTTCCTCTTTCTTTCTCTTTTTAAGATTTTTATATTTCGTTTTTCTATAAGATCCCCTTTTGTTTCTATAAAAAGGAAAAGTCAAGAAAAGCAATTTGCTTGGTATAAACCACGACTTAGGTTTATATGCATTAAAAAATAGTACCAATTGTGGGAAGAACCAAGGTTCCAGATTCGATATAGGAGTATCTTCATTCATTTCCATCCAATCCCACCAAAAGTTGTGTTTTGCTTTGTGTGAATTTAAAACCATCGGTTTCGATTTAGATTCCGAAAACGCAATATAATTGAGGTTTTGATCTTGACAAATCTTAGGATAAAAAAAACTTTTTCTATCAATTAATTGATAATTATTAGTTCCGGTCTTAGCATTTTTATTATTGTTGAAATTGTTGAAATCGTCCTTGATCCAGGCCTCAAGATCGGTTTTTTTTGAACAGATAAATCCAAAATGCCCACGATATTTGCTATCCGCGCTTGGTTTTATATAGTCCGTCTCTCTGTGAAACTCGAATATTCGATACTCTTCTATATCGATAGGAATATCTCCGTTGATCCAGGCCTGAATATAGAGTTCCTTTTAAAAAGATAAATTGATAATCTCCCAATCGAAATATCTTCTGTCCGTACTTCTTTTATACGGAGTTTCTTTCATATCCATAATCTTAGTTTTTCCTAGAGTATAATCAGGGACAACCTCTTCTAGTAAATCATAGATAGGTACCAAAAATACTCCGTCTAGTATATCAAAAAAAACGTAATGAAAATAAAGTTTTAGATTCTTATTTGTTTCGAATGGTGATCCATAAATAAAATATATGGGTCCCTCTTATTTTCATAATAAATAGATCGATAAGATAAAAGATTATATCTATAGTCGTTTTTTTGAAAATTATCTTCTTGATTTGATAATGAATATACTTCGTAATCATTTTGTTTTTAATAATGAATTAGTTGGTCTTTTTCATATGAATCTGCTTTGGTCAAATCTTGATTTTGAATTGTACGACATTGATTTCGCCATTTTTGTACTCTTAATCTAGACCCCTCACTCTTAGATAAATCGTATTGATAATGACCTCTTAACCAGTTTTTCCATTGATTTAGTCCAGAATTCCTAAGTTTCTTATGTCTTAATTTAGAATGAATTATTCCTTGTGTTCCAAAATAATCTTTTATTGAAGTCTTAAGAAAAAAAGATGTTCCGTGATATTGAAGATAGATACTAGATATTAATTTAGATAAATTAAGAACTTGGGTTTATGATAATTTGTAAAACACATATGCTTGTGACAAAGAGGATAAGTCACAAAAATTCTGCTTTGCATTTTTATTCAAAAGATTATAAAGTGATTTTTTCATAGTAGAAATAAAGTCTTTTTTTTTTTTATTTCTTTTTTTCTTGGAAATGGAAATCAATTTATCCAAAATTTTGATTATTGATTCAAGAAC